CCCGATTTTTAGTACTGAAAATCGGTCCGAAATGACTGGAACTGGAAATCGTTGAGTAAAGTAAAGAAAGACCAGGATTCGGTTTCGTGTCAAGATTTATTTGGAAGCTACCCTACAACGCAACGTAACACAATGTGGCAGCAACCCTACACAATGGAGCGTAGCACAAAGAGAGAGTCAGCCGAGGATCTACAACGGAAACTTTTAATAGAAACTTTTAATGAAATCTCGCATTATCGAACGATTCGACAGACCAAATCCACAATGGAAATAGACAGGGGTCCAAACACTCATCGATTTAGGACCAGTTCATTATCTCTGAAACAATGAGTTGGGTTTCTTCTTCCGCACAAAGGGGGGCGGTGTGTCGGGGAATTCCTAATTCCTAACTAGTCCAAGTTTAAATAGACCCCCATCTTGTAGAGAAGAGAGCAAGCTTCGGTAGAATTGGAATGATGGGCAATTGGGTATTGTACAGAAAGACCGATCCTCGATCCGTGTGACTTACTATCCGATTGGATTTGGCTTGGGTTGGAGTTTTCGCCGGGCTCGTGCCATCGTTTTTACTTCAAAAAGAAACTTTAGGTATACCAAAGAAAAAGAATCTCACTAACTCTTTGCTCGTGGATAGGAAAACAGGAAAAATGCGTATGTAATTCAAGAAGAAAGAAGAATGGGTTCGTTTATCCGAGATTGGAAAAAAAATGATTGGGTCCATTGAAATGTGAAATGAATTGTTGTTTTCAGTTTCATGCTCCGAACGATCCCCGTGAGCGAGCGTGTGGGCATTATTTTCTTTCGATGGACCAACCGACCGGCCGGCTCCAAACAACAAACAAGAATGGGGAAATGAAAACTAGACTCTTTTTTTTGTTAATTTGAAATTCATTTTCTTTTCATTAATTCATTAACAATTAGGGCTATACGGATTCGAACCGTAGACCTTCTCGGTAAAACAGATCAAACTTCTTATTATCGAAATGATTCGAACTGTTTCAAAGACCCAACGCGCATTTTTTTTTGCATTGGGCTCTTTCATCAACTGATATGAATATCGGATAGTTTGCCATACTTTTTCTTTTTCTTGACAGAAAGATAACGAGATGGCTCCACGTGCTCTGATTCATTATTTGGATGCTGATCCAGGAGCAATACCAAAGTGTTTCAAAGAAGAGTTACCTTGACATAGGTCTGCCTCCGGCCTAGCTCAACCTAAGTGAAATGAAGTCTCTATCGCTCTGCTCAAAGAGTCAAATATGAAACTTTATACACCTTAAAGTTCATAGGACGAAAAGATATGAGTTTGAGGTCCTTATACTCATTATGCCTAGCATTGAATGGACTGGGTATTTACCTTATCAATTATGAAATCAATGATGGGTTCTATTTGTAGCCTAAATTGGCACCCAAATCGAACCGAACCAAAAGTCAGGCTATTGTTCTCTTGTTTCCTCGAATACATGGAGTAAGACATCGATTTCTCAATAAGATCAATTCTGTTGATTGCATGATGGACTCCCCTGAAAAAACATTGGCGCGCGTGTAAACGAGGTGCTCTACCTAACTGAGCTATAGCCCTTGTGCTTGTGCTACCTATTTTAGCATGTAAATAATTTCTTGTCAAGATGAATATCCCACATGATATCTTCTGATCTGTTTCCTGCCATGCCAAGGATTGGTATTGCTTAGAAATAAGATTCCGTCTATAATCAATCCATCGATATGATGGGTCCCTTTTGTTTCTCTTTGTGATGATAAATGACCTACTTAACCCAGTGGTTAGAGTATTGCTTTCATACGGCGGGAGTCATTGGTTCAAATCCAATAGTAGGTAGAACTTATTAGATACCGGAGGCACTGGTATCTAATAAGTTTTTCTACCCACCATCTTTTTTATTTATTCCCCACGCCTCGTATTCTAGTTCTTTTTTGGTTGCACCAGACTACCATTACATTTTGGGGGATTCAATCGGCAGAATCCAAATACGTCGGATAAACGGAACTTCTTTTGATTATTTGGGCGCACCAATGAGTTACGAAATAACATTGAGAGTCTCGACTCGTGTCCGAGCTCGTCTGACAGCTAAATTTGCCTCAATTGTTTGTCTCTTGCCTTCAGCTCTACTCAAGTTAGCTTCAGTTATTTCAAGAGTTTGCTGAGCTTCTTGCGGATCGATGTCACTATCCTTCTCCGCATCATTTACTAAAATGGTGATCTCATTATTGCCTATTCTAGCGAAACCACCCATCAGAGCTATTTTTACCCATTGGTCATTAAGACGTATTCTCAAAATACCTATATCTACAGCCGTGGCAATAGGGGCGTGATTTGGTAATACGCCAATTTGGCCACTATTAGTAGATAAAATAATTTCTTTCACTTCTGCATCCCAAACAATTCGATTAGGAGTCAATACACAAAGATTTAAAGTCATTTCTGGCTCTCCACTTCTAAGTTCATAGCCTTCGCGGTAGCTTCATCGATGGTACCTACCAAATA